TTAATATTTCAAAAACAAATACAAAACTTTTTCTTGAATTAATAAAAAAAATGAGTGATAAATCCATTTATAATAATTCAAGAAAACAAGAAATAATTAATAAAAAAAAGAAAAAACCAATTCTGTTTATTTCAAAGTCACTTGAGAATATCAGTAATGTTAAAACTAACTCACGTGGTTTTTATGACTTATCCGACATATCCCAAGCATATGTATTTTACAAATTATCACAAATCCAAGTTAGTAATTCGTATAAATTAAGAGATGTTCTTGACTATCAAGGAATCCCCCTTTTTCCGAAACCCGAAATAAAGGATTCTTTTGAAACACAAGGAGTGGTTCATTCGAAATTGGGGAATAAGAAACTTCCGAATTATGAAATGAATCAATGGAAAAATTGGTTAAGAGGGCATTATCAATACAATTTGTCTCAGATAAATTGGTCTAGATTAATACCAGAAAAGTGGCGAAATACGCTTCATAAGCGTCATATAGCTAAAAGGGAAATTGTAAGCAAATGGGAGGAAAAAGACCACTTAATTGATTCCAAAAAACAATTTGAAGCATATTCATTATCTAATCAAAAAGAGAATTTTCAAAAAGACTATAGGTATGATCTTTTATCATATAAATTTATTGATTATGAAAATAAAACAGAATGCTTTTTTTATAGATCTCCGTTTCAAGGAAATAAGAATCAAGAGATTTCTTACACGTCTAAAGAGACCCTTTTGGATATACCGAGAAACATCCCTATTCATAATTATCTAAATAATAATCTAGGAAGGGTCGATACTCTATATATGGATATGCAAAAAATGGCCAATAGAAAATATTTTGATTGGAAAAGTCTCAATTTTTCTCTTAAACAAAAAGTGAATATTGAGGCCTGTACCATGACCAATACCAATAGGAATCAAAATGTTCAAATCCTTACTAATAATTCTACTAAAAAAGACCCCTCTTATCTTAAAATTACAGAAAAAAATCCACCAAATTCTCATAAAGGTTTTCTTGATTGGATGGTAATGAATGAAAAAATCCTAAAGCAGCCCATATCAAATCTGGAATCTTGGTTCTTCCCAGAATTTGTATTGCTTTATAGTGCATATAAAACGAAACCTTGGCTTATACCAAGTAAATTACTTCTTTTAAATTTGAATAGAAATGAAAATTGTAGTCAAAATAAAAAGATCAATGAAAAGGAAAAAGGAAGTTTTTTGATTGCAGCGAAAAAAAAGTATCCAAATCAAAAAGAAAAAGAACCCATAAGTCGAGGAGATCTTGGATCCGTTCTCTCACAGCCAAAAGATATTGAAAAAAATTATGTAAGGTCAGACATGAAAAAAGGGAAAAAGAAAAAACAATACAAAAACAAGACGGAAGCAGAACTAGATTTCTTCCTGAAACGTTATTTGCTTTTTCAATTGAGATGGGGCGATACTTTAAATCAAAGAATGATCAATAATATCAAGGCATATTGTCTCCTGCTTAGACTCGTAGATCCACGAAAAATTACTATATCCTTGATTCACAAGAGAGAAATTTGTTTGGATTTAATGCTAATTCAGAAGAATTTAACTCTTCCAGAATTGATGAAAAGGGGAATACTGATTATAGAACCCGCCCGCCTATCTGTAAAAAAAGACGGACAGTTTATTATGTATCAAACCATAGGTATTTCGTTGATTCACAAGAGTAAACACCAAACTAATAAAAAATACCAAGAGCAAGGATATGACCCTAAGACTCATTCTGGTGAATCTATTTCACCACAGCAAAGAATAACCGAAAATAGAGATAAAAATCGTTTTGATTTGCTTGTTCCTGAAAATATTTTCTCGTTTAAACGTCGTAAAAAATTGAGAATTCTAATCTGTTTCAATTCAAAGAATAGAAATAATATAGATAGAAATCCTGTATTTTGTAACGAAAAAAACCTAAAAAACAGCACCCAGGTTTCACATGACAACAAGCATCTTGATAAAGAAAAAAATCAATTAATGAAATTAAAGCTTTTTCTTTGGCCTAATTATCGATTAGAAGATTTAGCTTGTATGAACCGTTATTGGTTTAATACGAATAATGGCAGTCGTTTCAGTATGTTAAGGATACAGACGTATCCACGATTAAAAATTTGTGGATAATACATTTTATATATATATGCTATACCCTATAATATATATAGTAGGGTATGCGGGGTATATGAAAACAAACAAATAATACATTTTATATATATATGCTATACCCTATAATATATATAGTAGGGTATGCGGGGTATATGAAAACAAACAAATATACGGATCACGTGTCTTGTCTCACATTTCAGTAATGTTTCAATTAGATCTCGAAATGACCTTGGAACTTTCTTCATTTTAGGTCTAAATTCAAATTATTCGACGGAAAAATGTACCAATCCTTTTCTACTCCTATCTAAATCCAATTTCAAATTAAATTCATTAATTTGAATTCAGAAAATTAGAAGTTCATAAAGAATTTATGATTATATTATTGTATATACCACATTCAAATTAATGACCTTATTATTATTATTATTACTGATCAGTAAAATCCATATCTGTAAAAAGCGGAGGGGGATTTTTTTTATGGTAAAAAATTCATTCATTTCAGTTATTTCTCAAAAAGAAAACAGAGGGTCCGTTGAATTTCAAGTATTCAATTTCACCACTAAGATAAGGAAACTGACTTCACATTTGGAATTGCACAAAAAAGACTCTTCATCTCAGAGAGGCTTGCGAAAAATTTTGGGAAAACGTCAACGGCTGCTGGCCTATTTGTCAAAAAGAAATAGAGAACGCTATAAAGAATTAATCCGCGAGTTGGATATTCGTGAGATAAAAACTCGTTAATTTGAAGAGTGATACCTTTGAGCTTAATCGTTTAAATTTTGATGAACTTCTTTTTACTTTAAACAATGCATGGAAGAATGACTCGAGAAAAGCTTATGATTGCACCAACTAAAAGAAAAGACCTCATGATAGTCAATATGGGTCCTCACCACCCGTCAATGCACGGTGTTCTTCGACTGATTGTGACTCTCGATGGTGAAGATGTTATTGACTGTGAACCAATATTGGGTTATTTACATAGAGGGATGGAAAAAATTTCGGAAAATCGAACAATTATACAATATTTGCCTTATGTAACGCGTTGGGATTATTTAGCTACTATGTTTACAGAAGCAATAACTGTAAACGGACCCGAGCAGCTAGGCAATATTCAAGTACCTAAAAGGGCTAGCTATATCAGAGCTATTATGTTGGAATTGAGTCGTATCGCCTCCCATTTATTATGGCTTGGCCCTTTTCTAGCAGATATTGGAGCCCAGACCCCCTTTTTTTATATTTTTCGAGAACGCGAATTGATATATGACCTATTCGAAGCTGCTACCGGTATGCGCATGATGCATAATTATTTTCGTATCGGAGGGGTTGCTGCTGATTTACCTCATGGCTGGATAGAGAAATGTTTGGATTTTTGCGATTATTTTTTAAGCAGGGTTACTGAATATCAAAAGCTTATTACACGAAATCCTATTTTTTTAGAACGAGTTGAAGGCATAGGCATTATTGACCCAGAAGAAGCACTAAATTGGGGTTTATCAGGGCCAATGCTACGAGCTTCCGGAATACAATGGGATCTTCGTAAAGTTGATCGTTATGAGTGTTACGACGAATTTGACTGGGAGATTCAATGGCAAAAAGAAGGAGATTCGTTAGCTCGGTATTTAGTACGAATCAGTGAAATGACAGAATCCATAAAAATTATCCAACAGGCTCTGGAAGGAATTCCAGGGGGGCCCTATGAGAATTTAGAAGTCCGGCTCTTTAATAGAATAAAGAACCCTGAATGGAATGATTTTGAATATCAATTTATTAGTAAAAAACCTTCTCCAACTTTTGAATTGTCCAAGCAAGAACTTTATGTAAGAGTTGAGGCGCCAAAAGGAGAATTGGGCATTTTTCTGATAGGAGATCGGAGTGTTTTTCCTTGGAGATGGAAAATTCGACCGCCGGGTTTTATCAACTTGCAAATTCTTCCACAATTAGTTAAAAGAATGAAATTGGCTGATATTATGACGATACTAGGTAGCATAGATATCATTATGGGAGAAGTTGATCGTTGAAATGATAATCGATACAACAGAAATACAGGCTATCAATTCTTTTTCCAGGTTGGAATCCTTAAAAGAAGTCTATGGAATCGTATGGATACTTGGCCCTATTTTAACGCTTGTATTAGGAATCACACTAGGTGTCTTAGTAATTGTTTGGTTAGAAAGAGAAATCTCTGCGGGGATACAACAACGTATTGGACCCGAATACGCCGGGCCTTTGGGAATTCTGCAAGCTCTGGCAGACGGTACAAAACTCCTTTTCAAAGAGAATCTTTTTCCATCTAGAGGAGATACTCGTTTATTTAGTATCGGACCATCCATAGCAGTCATATCCATTTTACTCAGTTATTCAGTAATTCCCTTTAGCTATCGATTTATTCTAGCTGATCTTAGTATTGGTATTTTTTTATGGATTGCCGTTTCAAGTCTTGCTCCCGTTGGGCTTCTTATGTCGGGATATGCATCAAATAATAAATATTCTTTTTTAGGTGGATTAAGGGCTGCTGCTCAATCAATTAGTTATGAAATACCATTAACTCTATGTGTATTATCAATATCTCTACGTGCGATTCGGTAAGACAAAAAATCTACCCTATTTCTTTTCTTTCTAGCAAGAAAGTTAAATGAGCTGAATATCTATTTTCTTTATTCATCATTGGGGTTGATGAATTTAATCAGATAGTTATATTGAGTGAAATAAAACGGCTTAAAAATTTGCTGTTAAAAGGAATTAAATCTCATTTCCTATGTACAAGAATTAAGTGAAAATAAATATAAACAATCGAGACTATTTACCCCAGGTTGTTTGATTAGTTATCGTGGTCTGGAGCGGGTTCAAAAGATCAACCATATGTGGTTTTAT